TACTCTGATGGATTGTTATCGTGTATTGCTTAATTGAAGCATACCAAGCCTTTCAATAAAATGAAAGGCTTGGTATGCTTCAATTTTTTGTTGTTATTCTTCATACTTCTTCCCCCATTCCATCAATAATGGATATGTGCAGTTCCCCTGCATCCAGCAGGAATTGAACCCGCGAGTTCGCCAATTATGAGTTGGGCGCTTTAACCATTCAGCCATGGATGCTGGATAAAGATCATCAACATACTCATTCTATAATATGAGTATAGACTCAGGTCTAAAATGGGTTAGTTCGGGATCGGGACCCATTTACATTCTTTCTCTCATACTTGATTCATGTCAAATATTATCAATAGACATTCAAATAACATTTCATTTTGATAATAAGCCGAACAACTTGTTCGAGAGTTGGGAGTTAGTCATCGATCTTGCTTTGATCCCCTATCAGAGTCACCGACCCACATACGAACAAACGTTAGCTCGTTTTTTCTTCTTGGGAGAAATGACTGTAGATAGATAAATTGGCTTGTTTTTCCGGGGCGGACGTAGCCAAGTGGACCAAGGCAGTGGATTGTGAATCCACCACGCGCGGGTTCAATTCCCGTCGTTCGCCCATAAAAGAAGATAAAAAAAATCGGGCTGGATCCGATTCGTTGTCATTTTCATATTTCATTGAAATAAATTATATCCAGTGGTATAAGGGTATTGGTTGGTTGACACGAGCTTTCCAATTATATTTAATCAATATTATATTATATATTCTATTCATTGGGATGAAAAAAAAAAAAGGAGAGAGAGGGGGTAACAAAGAAATGAAAAAAAGAAGATCCTGGATAATCAAATTGGAAGAGATACAAAGTTATCAATTTCTATGCAATCCATGGACCAAATCCAATTTGATGAGATTTTTAATTCAAATCCTTTCACACCGGGAGCGCCTTATAAAGCTCTTTGACCCTAGAATTCTCAGTACGTTGCTTTTACGCGATCTACGTAGAAGCAATCCATATTTTTTGGTCAAAGGTATAGTAGTACTTACATTATCGATCCTCATATATCACTTCAATCATAAAAGTAGTATGATTGAGAAAAAAAATTTCTATTCGATGAAACTCTTTCCTATACATAACTTTATGGAACTTGAAAATGAAACACCGGAAGAATATTTAAAGCCTTTCACTAAAAATTGGTTGATATTTCCACATCTTTTCCTGTCTTTCCAATTGAAAAGATCTTACAATCGATTCATAGAGCATTTTGATCCCATTAGTTTTAATTCAGGATATGGCAGGAACACGAACAAGAAGGATGAGATGATCTCGGAGAATCAAGGACCGAGCAAAACTCATTTGGAAAATAATGAGAAAGATCTCAATTTGAAGATCGACTCGACTCTTAATTCAACCGAAAATGAGTATTGGGAACCTGAAAAAGATCTTTGTGAAGATTCATTTATTGAAAGAGAACAAACAAAAATAGAAATAGAATCGGATTTGTCCTCAAAGTGTTTATCAGAATATTATCCAATTTCTTGGGCGAAAGAATTATTTACAGAAGATCAAAGATATACAGAAGAGAATTCCTTTCCTTTGGAAAGGAAAAGATTCATTGAAAATTTTACAAAATCAATTCGTTATTCTTTTTTTTACATATGGCCAATGGATGAACCGTGTATGGGTGGTCCTAGTGCTACTAAAAAGCCCATTGAGGATTTAAACTTATCCAAAAGGTTATTGAAAAGACAACAAAATGTTTTTTCCCAATATTTAAGGGATTCAAAATCCTATTCATTAATGAATAGGATAGTTGATCTATGGAAGATCAAAACATATTTTGAAATTGAAAATTCTTCCTCAAATTATGCTATTCCATCAGATCCCGGATGGAATATTCTTAACATATTGCACAACAATTTTCGATCGAAAACAAAAAAAATTGTTCTGGAAATGACAGATCAATTCACTCTATCAATAACTAAGCCTAGTCAGGTTCATGATCAAATTTCTTGTAATATTTATTATTACATGAATCCATTATATGAACTCAACAAGAATGGATCGTTGAGATCGGATCGGATCTTCAACCACAGAGAAAAATTGAAGAATCAATCTTTATGGGTCCTACTCAATATTATTGATAAAGCGGATGATTATTTAGATCAAATAATCGACAAACAATTGAGCCAAATCGATTCCAAAAATCGCTTAGAGATAGGAACTCCCTTTAACAATTATAGAACTGAAGCTTTGAGTTGGTATGAATCAATTCGGTATAAAATTGCCAGGTATTCGGAAAATTTATTCAATAGATTCTATTTTATAAATAGGTTCAGTCACAATTTAAAGAATCAAATTCGAACAAATTGGATAGAAAATGAAAATTTGAATAATGTAACGAAAGATACAATTGACCGGCATTCATCAAGTTGGAAAAAAATTCAGAGAGAATGGTTGAACCGTTCTATTATTCGAACGGATAAAAATATAAATCGGAATTTGAATGTGTACAAATGGTCCCATCAGACCGAATACTTTATGAAATATTTGAAACATTTTTTTTATAAAAAAAACTATTTTCAAAGAGTGTTCGATCTAATTGAATCATGTACTAATACTAATCGAAACAAAATTGGTTGGAAAGATTATTTTCAGTTTTTTCAACATACTGTAAAGATATTAAACTCGAACTTCGATATCATATCGAACTTAAATTCTAAGTTCGATATTGTCATTTCTATTTTGGATTCTCACTTGAATAAGCTCAAAAGTATTGATCCTCAACTATTAAAGAAAAATAACTTAGATATAAATGACTTGTTGGATCTAATGGGTACTCTAATCGTTCATTTAAAAAAATTAAAACCCTTTCTTTTTCTTTTGGATGACCATAATCTTTCACAAAGATCGAAATTATTGATTGATGAAGGAACAATTGCACCATTTGTTCCGAATGATATACCGATTAATCCATCGATTATTGACTTCTTTTATAATGAAAAGAATCGCATGGAATCGTTTGATAACACTGATTTTTCGACGATATCCAACGATCGAGAAAATTGGTTGAATCCTGTGAAACTATCTGATCAGAGCTCATTGAGAGCTTCTTTTCACGGAGCAAATACGCTCCAATTTTTTGATTATTTGCATCATCCTCGGCCAAATTATAGGAAGAGATTACCTTCTGATATGAAAAGGATTTATATAAAAAGGAAGAATCTTACATATGGACAATTATTCAATCTTTTGCTCATCCACAACAACATATCTTCCTTGCTCATTGGTGAAATAGGACCCGTTCACTCGGAAAAAGAGACTATTTCTTTGATCAAGTCACAAGTATCTAACATATTCTTACCTAAATATTTACAACGAAAACGAAGTGGTGAACAACCGTTTGTATTAATCTATGATTTGTACAGATCCTTCAATTTACTAACTCAATTGAATCCATTCGTTCGTGACAAGAGATATATTTCCTCGATCGAAGAGATTTCTACAACGCCTTTAACAAAAGAACAAATAGTCAATTTGGAAAAAACTTTTTGCCAACCTTTTTTCAATAGATCCGATTCAGAAGAAAACAACTTGGATAAATGCCTTAAAAGGGGTTTCAGTTCAAACGTGGGTCTTATTCAAACTCGATCTTATCAAGATGATTTACTATCCGAAATCTTTTCCAATAAGAACCAGGAAATGTTTCATCGTATTCAAGATTGGTTTGTAACCAAAAGTTTCAAAAACATAATTGGAAACGAGGGCATAGATGGGAGGAGTACCCTTTCAAATTCATCTAAAGAGGAACAGAAGATTAAACCATCACCGCATTTTAATGAACCTGCTAAAAAACAGGAGATGTATAGGATCTCTCAAATAGATAGTATTTTGTCAAAATGGGATTTGTTCAAAACATATATGCCATGGTTTTTTACCTCTGCATGGTGTAAATATCTTGAAAATATGCTTTTATATACTCTTCCAGAGATATTACTACATGGCAGTAATCCATTTGTTTCTATTTTGCAAGATATTAAGCATAATATTATGCTTAAATGGAATATATTGTGGGAACTTTCTCATCCATTATGGGAACCTATCAAATGGAAATTGAGAACGAATCTAACCAATCTTTTGAATTTTAGATTCAGAACGACTCTTATGAATAATTTTTTCTCTTCCTGCGAGGATTGTTTCATAGAGGAAACTAGTGATCGAGAATGGACACATCTGAGATTACTAAATGCTCGGAGGTATGAATATGGGATTCTTATCCCTTTTTTCGTTCTTACGTATTCTATTCTTCGATATTTTAAAGTGATTTATTCCGCCTTTATCAATTTAAAGATAGACTTTGAACTCATCCAGTATTTAGAGGATCCATCATACGTGATAGAGTTGCAAAAACTGATAAATCCTCCCGTGTATAATTACCTTCTCTATTATATAGACATAGAAAGTCTTCCTTCTACGAAGAGGAAGAGGAAGAATAGAAAGCTCAATTTGCTTATAACTATAATAAGAGAGTTGAACGGATTGTGCTCTAGCATGGATATCTCCGAAAAAGAGATGGAAATACTAGTTCAGTTTCTAATGACGGAAAAAAACCTTTCTCAATTTGAATCAAATATGACTGTAAGTCATATTTTCCTCAAGAAGGAATTTGGAGATCAAATCACTGGACAGCCGGGGCTTATTCACTTACGATATTTGGCCCACACTTATCAAAAAGGTCTAATGAATTACGAGTTAAATCCGTTTTGTTTAGCAGAAAACCGGATATTCCTTGCTTTTTATCAGAAGATTACCTCTTCACAAATATTGTGTCAACCCAACCCCAAAATGCCTTTCTCATTCCACTCAGGATCATTATTTTCCAAAGGGATTTTACTTATAGGTCCTATGGGAACTGGCCGATCCTATTTGATCAAAAGTCTAGCAGCAGACTCATATGTTCCTTTAATAAGAATATCTCTGAAGAAGCTCTTGTATGGTAAGTTTTTATATTACCCTGATCCTGGACGTATTCCTACTGAGTTTAATACTTTTTGGAGAGACACAATAGACCATTTCCATATTACCTTCGAATTGGCGAAAAGAATGTCTCCTTGTATAATATGGATTCCAAACATTCATGAACTGAATGTCAATGACACAATTACCCATTTATTTGGTTTAGGCTTCACTGACTCTTTCCTTGGTTTATTATTGAACTATATTTCTAGGGGTGGTGAGAAAGATTCTATTAGAAATATTCTTTTTATTGCTTCGACTCATATCCCCCAAAGAGTGGATCCAGCTCTAATAGCTCCAAATCGATTAGATAGCTCGATCAATATTCGAATGCTTGTTATCCCACAGCGACAAAGGGAATTTCCTATTCTTTTATGTAGCAAGGGATTATACTCGGAAAAAGAGGTATCCTGTCCCGATGAATTTGGATCTATAACCATAGATTCTGATGCACGAGATCTAGCAGCACTGGCCAATGAAGCCTTAATAACTAGTATTACCCGAAAGAAATCAGTTATAGACACTAATACAATTCGATACGCTATTTATAGTCAAATTTGTCATCTTCAATCTATGGATAATCAGGTTGGATCCGGTCAAAATGACGAAAGACTTATCTACAAAGTAGGAAAGGCTGTTATACAAAATACGCTTAGAAGGAATTCTCCCATGAATCCTCTATCTACCAAAAAGGAATTATGGAAGAAAAGGTTTTGTTATTTGTCCGAATGGTATTTAGAACCTTCGATTGCCGAAACAACTATGAAGGAATTGACCATACTTCCCCATATTTTAGGTTGCTTGGCCGGATCAGCGGCTCGAGATTCTTGGTCTATATCGGAACGAAATAGAGAGAATTGGATTCCTCTCGATAAATTCGCTGAGCATGATCTTGATCTAGCTTCTAGTCTTTTAGAAAGTATTCTGGTGGAGTTTCCATTTTCTAGGTTAGGAATATGTCGGGGTAAGTCCGATAAGGATCAGAGTAAGTTCGATAAGGATCAAATCACATTTGTTCCTCAACCCAAAATGAGAAATAATCATATGATACGATTTCTGAAAGAATATGAATTGAAGTTTACTCTCGCCACAAAAAAAATGTATAGGGATATGGATATGGATGAAGAATTAATAAAGAGCGTAGTTTGGACTCCTAGGACCTGGCGTCTTAGTTTTCTTCGCAGTAATCGATTCGATCATACAAAAACACCCAATTCATTGGGATCTTCGTATCGGTTCGGATCGAAGAAAAAAGCGCAGATAGAAAGATCGAAATTTGCTAGACAATATCCGAGGCAATATAAATCCTCGGAGAAACCCACGTTCTGTCGAGGAAAACGATTTCTTTGGGATCCCTTCCTATTTCAAGAGCAGCGCCCTGTGTTTTCACGCCGAGAATTTTTCGCAGACGAAGAACTGCTGAAAAGGCTTTATATTACTTATGGTTCAAGGAGATTACTAGCAAAACCTAATTTTTTCCCTAAACAAAGTTTCCAAAGTGCTTTTCATAGATATGATTCAAAATACGGGATCAATCCGGGTTTGATCATGAATTCGTGGAAACCATTGTCTCTTAGACATAGACATATCGAGCATTTCAAACACATTCAAGAAATTGGTATCCACTTGGAACGTATACAGCCATATTCTTCTCCATATTTATATAAATGTTGGTTGATCGAAAATTCGAGAGAAAGGGTTGACCGCTTCCAATCGTTAATTCATCGCCAAAAAAGATGGCTCGGAACCAATAGTTTATTATCTAATGAATCTTTTCTTTATAATACTCTATTCGAGAGTTATCAATATTTATCAAATCTGTTCCTATCTAACAGAGTGTTATTGGATCAAATTACAAAGACATTGTTGGAGAAGGAATGTCTTTTTCCGAATGAAATTGAACACTCAATTTATACAACAGGATTAAGATTTGATATCAGCTGGGAGAATCTGGAATGAAGTAAAAGAAAATTGACCGGGCAGTAGGGTCGTGGGAATCAATGAGAGGTTCTGTTCTATATATGCTCCAATTTAAGATCCTATAATGAATCCTTTCTTGGTATTGTACAAATATAGTAAGTATGTTGGAGGAAAAAAAAAAGACTTGATAGATCTTTAATTTGAAGATAGGTTCCTCACTCCGAGATTTCGACCATGTAAGAGTAAGCATAGTAAAGACAAGCCAATTTTCTTGAACTTAATGAGAGAGATATTCTCTACTAGACTATGCTTACTCCTTATTTCCTCTATTTTGGTTCTAGCATTCTTTTTTCCCACACTATTCGGAAGAGAGGAAAGGATAGAGTCACAGGATCCGACATGGATATAGTTGTTGAGGTTCGGTCGTAATTCGTGGATCTTGCAAGATCTTGAGAGAGGTGGTATATGGTCAATCTATGTATCGATCTTCTCAATCTGTGGCCTTAATGAAATATACCTTATAATACGAGGGTGGATTCGGAATGGACTCCTCATTAGGTAGAGAAGATCTGATCCTACCTGTGATCCATTGTCCTATTCCAACAGCGTTAACTTGTAGGTAATCGTCGGAATACCTCGTATAAACAGAGAATATATCCCAATATATTGAGAGACTCTCGTACGAGATTTGCCATTGAATTACTCATTCAATAAGCATGAGCAATATTATGCCTTGAAGAGGACTCGAACCTCCACGCTCTTAAGCACGAGATTTTGAGTCTCGCGTGTCTACCATTTCACCATCAAGGCATCCCAAAAGTGAATTCTATTCCATGCATATATATATATATGAAAAAATATTCTGATCTATGAATATAGAATATATGTTATAGATAGCGTATTCAAGTATTGATATAGATTGGTCATATAGGTTCATCATATATCATCCAATTTTATTTTTATTTTCATTATCTGAAGGAGATTTCATATACATAAAGAAGACGACTGAACATCCTTTCTTTTTCAATTCAATAGAAACCTAAAAAATTGAATATGGTACAAAATAACAATATGTCAAGGATCCTATCCATTCTATATGTGCATATATATCCATTGCTATGCGTTTAGCGGCTGGAGCAGCTATTTTGGAACGAAAGAAAAGCAACGACTGGAATGATAGAGTTTTCGAAAATAGGACCCCTCACTCCTTTCTCTCATTCAGAACCGTGCATGGGACTCGAACCTCGCGCGGTTCCTAAGTGATAAAGAAGGAAGAAAATAAGAAATTGATTCCTTTTTTTATTACCTTCCTCGCGTATGTATAAGACCAAATCTATTGAATCAATAGAAAGTATTACCAATCCCTAAAATATCTTTGTTCATTCAAAGATATTAGTTGTTTCTGACCTTGCTTTACCCTAATTGTGATTTTACCGAAAAAAAAAAAATTAAATTTTTTTTTCGGTAAAAGTGATGTATTGGTCCGAGTGGAGGTAGGGGTAACAGTCCTTTTCTTTCTCTTTTCCACATGTCCATAGAGTTTTTAGAGATAGAAACATTTCTAAAAAAGAAAGATGGATATCTATTCACTCTATTTTATTAGAGAGGTAATAATTTGTAAAATGAATTGCACTTCTTCATAAGGGGTCCATTGATTAAAAGAGACTGGAAAAAGTTCGGATCCAATTCCTACAGTTATGGATATAAGCGCAATCCAAATTCCTGGAGAGTGATACATTTGTGTATCTATAAGATCATTTACTATTTCTTGAAGCTCAGCTCAATCTTTCCCCTGGAGAGACCATATAGCCAAGAAAGACCATAAACCAGAATGGAATAAAAGCAAATGAAACTATTTCAAACGATCTCAGGGTATAATTGAAAATGAAGTTTTCACTTTGTACATGTTAGATCATAAATTAGTAATTTATTTCAATCTCCGAAAGAGTAGAAACAGTTTCTAACTTCCAATTTTAGGAGATTTACATAATCCTCATGAATAGGATCGAATATTCCTCCATAATCTATCTCCTTTTTCCTTAAGGAAGCCTCCCCAAGAGGACTTAGATCTATCTATTATTTAAGTTCTTTCCTTCTTCTTTTTTCTCTTTTGTTCCAATAAAAATATTGCCCGATCTGAATGGGAATCAATTTCGAATTTATCAGAATATGTAAATCCACTATATAGATAGGTAGATCTCGATCCTGTTTATGAGTTAACGAAAATGTGCAAAAGCTCTATTGGCTTCTGCCATTCTATGAGTCTCTTCCTTTTTGCGTATAGCATTGCCATTCCCTCTAGCAGCATCCATTAATTCGTGACTCAATTTGAATTTCATATTTCGACCCAGACGTTTTCGAGATGCCCCTAATAACCAACGAATGGCAAGTACTTTTCCTTGGGTTGATCTTATCTCAGTGGGAACTCGATAAGTCGATCCACCCACACGTCTTGCTTTTACTGTTACATTGGGAGTTACTCTACGTATTGCTTGGCGTAGAACAGATAGTGGATTTTTCTCCGTCTTTTGTTGAATATTTTTGATGGCTCGATAAAGAATTCGATAAGCCAATGATTTTTTTCCGTTTTTCAGAATACGGTTAACCACCATGTTAACTAATCGATTATGATAAATAGGATCGGATTTTGCAGTTTTTTTTTCTGCAGTACTTCGCCGTGACATGAGTGTGAAAAAGGTTTAAGAATATATTTCATAAAGGCTGAAAATCATTTATTTTGGCTTTTTGACTCCATATTGTAGGGTGGATCTCTAAAGGTATGAAAGATCTCCCTCCAAACCGTACATACGACTTTCGTCGAATACGGCTTTCCACATGATTCTATCTGCATAGATGAGATATATTATTTATGCATATAATTCTGTTTACTCACTCTCGATTGAGTATCCGTTCCCTTTCTTTCTTTTGCTATGATTGGAAATCCTGTATTTTACATATCTATACGATCAAGTCCTTAGGTTTACAAAATAGTGTATAAAAAAGTGTTTCAAATCATTGCTATTTGACTTGAACCCGTTCTAAAAAGGTCAAGGTATTTTTAATTTTCTGTTGAAACAATCAGGGAAAACTTCGAAAATGATTTCGATATTAAACCTTGGACATATAATAGTTCCAAATCTCCTGAAAAATAAGATCGTTTTTTTCCACGGTAGCCTGCTCTAGTCCCCTGACAAAACGTTCGTTATTAGGTTAGCTATATACTTAACATGTTCCTAGCAATTCACATGGCATCATCATGAAATGATACAAGTATTAGATAAGTAAGAATATACAACGCACTAGAACGCCCTTGTTGACGATCTTTTACTTCGGCAGCATCTAGGGTTCCTCGAACAATGTGATATCTCACACCGGGTAAATCTTTAACCCTTCCTCCTCTTACTAATACTACAGAATGTTCTTGTAAATTATGGTCAATACCAGGTATATAAGCAGTGATTTCAAATCCAGAGGTTAATCGTACTCTGGCAACTTTACGTAAGGCAGAGTTTGGTTTTTTTGGGGTGATAGTGGAAAAGTTGACAGATAAGTTTTCTTCACTGTCACTCTACAAAACCGTACATGAGATTTGCACCTCATACGGCTTCTCGTTCAATTTTTTTTTTTTTTTCGAAGTAAGTTGGATTATTTTCGTTGTTCGAGAATCTTCATATTCCCTTCCTTTATGCATTGTGTCTCAAAGAGTAACTGGAACCAATTAAGTCAAACACATTTTCGTATTCTAATAAAAAACTAATGAATCCTATTTTTTATTTTAGGTAAAAAAGATTATGCAAAATCTTCGGGATTGCCTCTTCCTTCTCTATTCCCATCCTATAAGTACAGCGCCTGAAGAAATACTCTGTCGTATGAATCGACATTATTACATGCTAATTCCTTCTTGATATCTCGATATATCATTCCTACAAATCACAAATTGGATTCGAAATTGACGGGTTAATGTGAGCTTATCCATGTGGTTATACACTGTTCGAGTTTGAACAGGAATCAATTTAATGAAAGATTCTGGCTTTCGTGCTTTTGTTGGGGTTGTCCAAGATCATTTCGATGACCTACGTTGAGGGGGATATATATCCATATCTATCTGAGATATGATCTGATCGACTGCGTAAGTCCCACGAATAGCTGGCCAGGGAGAGTATACGGAAAAGGAAGTTCTTTTTGATCTGATTAGTCAGTGATCTGGCTCGGTGAGTCCTTTTTCCTATAATGAACTGCTGGCATCAGTCCTATATCTTGTTTCTGTGGACCGGTGGAAAAGTGAGAGCTCAGCGGGAAGAGGATTGTACCACGAGAGAGCGAAGGGGGTCAACCTGTTCCGAAGAGACAACATGGATTTCGGAAATGTAGTTGTACTCTTACATCGATCCAGATCAAGAAGTATTTCAATCCACGGGGGTAAATATTTGCTAGCTAGACGAGAGGATAGCAGTGCTAGTTACAAATTATGTTCCGGTAGGATGTCAATTTATTTATATAAATTAGTTAACGGTTGGTTGCATAGGGTCTTCTCCTTAGTGCAAGAAGAACAATTTGATCCGTATCATCTCTGTATAATCTTTACTCGATCTTGTTCTCCTTGTTCTTCCAAACAATATTGAGTCCTTTCCGCACACACTAGTGCTAGATCGGATCAAACATGCTGAACAAAATATTTTTCATGTTCATGTCAAACTTGCTTGATCAAGATAGATAAAATATTACTGATTTTACGGGACCATATGTTATGATTCGAATCAGTAGGAAATATTACTTTCGATAGGATTTACATAGGCTCCAATCTTTTTTCTCCTTTTTTTTTTCTTTTCGTAGTAGTGTGAAAAGAAGGAAGGTCTGTCTTCAAGTTGTTCGAGAGAAAATAGTGAGTTGTTTTGAGTCTCTCGACCCCTTGATAACTTATTATGAATAAGTCAGTTCTCCTTTCAGATTAGAGTAGGGAAGGGATATAACTCAGCGGTAGAGTGTCACCTTGACATGGTGGAAGTCATCAGTTCGAGCCTGATTATCCCTAAACCTAATGTAAGCCCTTCCATCAAACAAATTTTTGTTTTTCATCTTATAGCTCTCTTCACTCCAGAGAGCTCGTGTCATTTACATGAGCTCTTTTTCATGGTAGTAAAGAAGAAATGACCAAAATGGAGCTAGATCTTCAATTGGAAGATATCCAAATTGTCATAAGGAACAAAAGGGTTTCCGCCCATTTCATTAAATATTGATCATCATATCTTAGTAGTGAGTCGAGTGGTTGGCATGAGCTTTCCAATTATATTTAATCAATAAAGTAGTATGACTAAGAAAAAAAATTTCTATTCAATGAAACTCTTTCCTATACATAACTTTATGGAACTTGGAAATGAAACACTGGAAGAATATTTAAAGCCTTTCACTCAAAATTGGTTGATATTTCCGCATCTTTTCCTGTCTTTCCAATTGAAAAGATCTTACAATCGATTCATAGAGCATTTTGATCCCATTAGTTTTAATTCAGGATATGGCAGGAACACGAACAAGAAGGATGAGATGATCTCGGAGAATCAAGGACCGAGCGAAACTCATTTGGAAAATAATGAGAAAGATCTCAATTTGAAGATCGATCATTATATGAATATATCATATAAAATATATGATAATATATCATTGAAATTTCAATTTCAATTGGTAGATTCCATTATATTTTTAATGTTTTTGTCGAGAGAATGGATTGATTCAATTTGCAACATGTTTTTATAAAGAATATGCAGAGTTATCTATCTACGAGAGAAATGAATAAATGAAATACATAAGATGTCTTTCACATCAGAATATATGAATTAACCCCATTGTTTCTTATGGCAGTTCCAAAAAAGCGTACTTCTAGATCAAAAAAAAAAATTCGTAAAAATGTTCGGAAGGGAAAAGCATATTGGGCCGCAATAAAAGCTTTTTCTTTAGCTAAATCTATCTCCACCGGTCATTCAAAAAGTTTTTATTGCATAGTCAATGATGATTCCTCTGGATCATCCGAATCAAAATTGACAGCAATTGATTTGGATGACCCGTAGAATATACGACACCACCCTCCAGGACCCTGGAGAACAGTGATGCAAAATCATTTTCTTCGGGTACTCCCAATGGTGGTCGTACGAAAGGGACACGGTCATTAATTAGTTTCACTACAGTACTTCCCTTCAGCCAATCTGTAGAAATGGGGAATTTCTCAACCATTCCTCTATCCATTCCGCTCCGCCTTCCTACTGGAAAGGGATTAGAGTTCCTAATTTTTTTGTAAGGATCCCGAATGAACTTCAGCATTACCATTATGCTACCGTAAATGTAGCGTAATCTTATCAACATACCAATCCATCCATTCCGATCCGAAACTAGGATCGAAACAATTTATTATTTTCTATAAATAACGGCACAGAACCCATGGAATCACGCATGGGGATGATATTATTTCATAATGGAATTGCTCGTGCATTTCGTAATAGATGCACGTTATTGCTCTATGACGAATAATGACTAATTCGTAGTTTCAGCTATATTGATTCATTCTTCTTCTGTTTCTGCTCCTCCCAATGGTTCATCTCCCTATTGGGTCCCATTCTTTCCCTCCTTTATGGTTGGATAGAAAGGAGTGCTCAATCCTTTAGGAGAACTCAAAGTAATCATCTTTCTTCGTATCTCTATCATTTATAATGTGTAATGCCCAAACTATTGTGACAGAGATACTAAAAAAGAGATGACTAATCTAGTGAAATTTGATCCTATTTATGAAACCCCCTTCTACATCTCCTCAAAATAGGATCAATTCATTCATTAACAGCCTATATATGGTAATATTAGGCTGATGGTAATATTAGGCTGATGGTAATATTAGCCTGTATGTAATATTAGCCTGTATGTAATATTATTGGGAGCTATCAATATATTTGGATGTCTCCCCTAAAATTGGAAAGTCCAACAAGATAATAATCATATGGGAGATCATGGATCAGAAACATAGTTTCGTTCTAGATATGTATATAATCAAACCATCCAATCAAAAAGATTAGAAAGTGATGGTATAACCATTTATTGTTTGGAATCTAGCTGCTCCGATTCTTCCCATCGTAAGCGAAAATTGACAGATATTCTTTGTCCGATAACGCATGTGACTATTTCCCATTCTCTTTCGGAGCAGCGGGATCTGAACCCACGACCTCCATCACCCCAAGATGGCACGCTACCAAGCTGCGCCATGCTCCGTTATAACTATCAACCAACAATAAAATTGATTCAAATTTTCATGTTAATGCCCTAACTTATATTTTATTTTGACTTATATTATATTCACAGATCACTCCCTCTGCTAGACACGTTCCATAACATTGACGATCTGGTGTAAATAAGCTAGTATGGTCCCTACGAAGCCGCCATGGTGAAATTGGTAGACACGCTGCTCTTAGGAAGCAGTGCGAGAGCATCTCGGTTCAAATCCGAGTGGCGGTATTTTTCCAGGAAGATCTCATCCATCACTTCTTCCTATGTAAGAATATCTATTCAATCTATTTCCATTGTAATGGATCAATCCTATCTTTCCATCATAGATCTCATTCGGGAATAAAACGAATAAACGAGTTTATTATGATATTCATAACTTTAGAACATATATTGGCTCACATCTCTTTTTCTCTCATTTTGGTTGTCACTCTCATTTATTGGGGAACCTTAGTTTATCGAATTGAAGGACTAAGTAGTTCGGGAGGAAAGGGCATGATAGTTACTTTTGTTTGTACAACGGGATTATTAATTACTCGTTGGCTTTATTCAGGACATTTACCGTTGAGTAATTTGTATGAATCATTCATGTTCCTTTCCTGGAGTTCATCCGTGTTCCATATAGTTCTAGAAGTACGGAGTCGAGATGATCGGTGGTTAGGTGCAATCACCGCGCCAAGTGCTATGTTAACTCATGGTTTTGCTACTTTAGGTCTTCCGGAGGAAATGCAACGATCCGGAATGTTAGTACCCGCGCTACAATCTCATTGGTCAATGATGCATGTAAGTATGATATTGTTCAGCTATGCAACCCTTTTATGTGGATCCCTAGCATCAATAGCTCTTCTAGTGATTATGTCCGGAGTAAATAGACAGGTTCTTTTTGGTGCGATGGACAATTTATTTTCCCGATCCATTCTTCCCAATGAAAATTTTTATTCACATGAAAAGCAAAAAAGTGATTTGCAATACACTGTTTATTTTTCATCAACGAATTATCGTAAATGTAAATTGATTAAACAATTAGATCATTGGAGTTATCGTGCAATTGGTCTCGGTTTTTCTCTTTCAACCATAGGTACTCTTTCTGGAGCAATATGGGCCAATGAAGCATGGGGATCTTATTGGAGCTGGGATCCGAAAGAAACTTGGGCATTAATTACTTGGACCATATTCGCAATCTATCTGCATACTAGAATGAATAAGGGTTGGCAGGGTGAGGAACCGGCAATTGTGGCTTCTTTAGGATTTTTTATAGTTTGGATCCGTTATTTGGGGGTCAATCTATTAGGAATAGGGTTACACAGCTATGGATGGTTGGAACCATAAATGGACCGAATTACCGGAGGGAAAAGGAAGGATAGATTCGATCCAGTTCCTTAATAAAAAGAAAATTGATTCCAGTTCCCGCATAGGAAAGAAAGGTATAATATCTCGAGGAGCAAATGACCCTAATTGGCCACTGGATATTGCGAAATGTGACTATTTAGGAGCAAATGATCCTAATTGGCCACTGCATATTGCTAAAATAAATAAATGTGACAATAATATTTATTGTTTCAATTGGATCAATTAGTTATCAAGTTGGAAATGGTAATAGACGGAATGTATAGGTAATGAAAAGGAACCCGCAGATACAGGCAAACCCACAAATATTGTTGATAGAGTCAAGGCGCTCATTATAGAAGATATTTTCCATCTCTCTATAAAAACCCATACTTGATCCAAGATCTCAAGTATGGGTTTTATCAGTGGATAAAAAAAAAATAAAAAATATGATATCAGTAAGCTAGACCCATACTGCGCGTTGTCTCATGCCATAAATAAACACGGACACTCAAGAAATCTGTTGGACAAGCGGATTCACACCGCTTACAACCTACGCAGTCTTCTGTTCTTGGAGCAGAAGCAATTTGCTTAGCTTTACATCCTTCCCAAGGTATCATTTCCAATACATCTGTAGGACAAGCTCGTACGCATTGGGTACAACCAATACATGTATCATAAATTTTGACCGAATGTGCCATTGGATCTCCATTAGTTACTAAAAAGTTTTAATTTGATAAGATCATATATAGCCATATATTCTAATATATGCCCAATAAAGAAGGCTAATAACGGTATATTATGAATATAAAACGAATCAAGAATTGTAATCTCAATTCTATTTGGAACCGATCTGTATTTTGTCAATGGGACAAAGATATTTGGATCATTTTGATCCACCCAGATCACCCCGAATATGGTCCAATCATGACAGGTCATTTTCATAATAAGTTTTATTTCGTTTTCTAAATGAGAAAACGAAATAAAAGAACGACTGGATCCGGGATTTCTAAAAATTGGATTGGAATTGAAAACTTAGAAATTAGCGGGTTTTTAGTCTACGAATACTCAATTGACCAATTAAATCATCATAACGAAGTTTATCCCTCTTGGATAGATAAACCAGAAGTTGCTTACGTTTGCTCAAAATAAGCCACAAACCCCTTTGGGATGAATAGTCTCTTCCATGCAATTGCAGATGCTGGGTAAGTCTTAGGACCCGATTAGTTAAAAAAAATACCTGAGATTCAACAGATCCTCTCTGTTTATCGGGAATCAGAGATGAACTAATGGACAAATTCTTTATCATAAAAAAAAAAAAAATTTTATCAGAGCTTCATTTTTTTTTCTCGAGTCAGAAAAAAGAATTAGATTCTTTCTTTCATTTTCATGGTTCATATAATAATTCTGATTCGTTCCGACCATTTCGATTTAAGAAAAATTGGTCGGATTCTTCTCACATTGATGAAACGGAACGAACAGATTGGTTCAATTTTGGACATATTCTGAAACTCCATTGAATCAATCCATTCTTTTTTTTTTTTTTACGAAAATGGAATTGAAGCCAAAAATTTATCAATTGACATTTAGGGGATACATACGTATTCTCAACATCGCGGATCGACTCCCATCATTTGTATTGAACCAATATCTATTCATGCACAAAAGATCCTCTAATCGATAACTAGGCCAAAGAAAACGTTTAATTCTTTGTGTTGTATCTACACTAAGATGTTGGTCTCTTCCCATGAGTTCTTCGTCATTTTGTATGGATTTTCCGTTGAAAAATCCTACATGATCGTTCTCCAGATCAAATCGATTCAATATTCGAAATTCTCTACGACGTTTTGGAAGCAGAATATCTTCTAAATTGAAGGAACTCAAAATATTTTTGTCATCCCCCAGACCGGCTCTTTTTATTTTTTCCGACTTCAACCACATACTAACAATTTTATATATAAGGAGATTATCATTAACTATGCTTGATAAACGATATGGCTCGGAGGACACTACTGTTTTAGGGATTTCATCTTCTTTCTTTTTTGGAACATCTGCATTGCTATCCTTTGCATTGATATCATTTGCATTGCTATCCTTTGCATTGATATCCTTTGCATTGATATCATTTGCATTGCTATCCTTTGCATTGCTATCATTTGCATTGATATCATTTGCATTGCTATCCTTTGCATTGATATCATTTGCATTGCTATCCTTTGCATTGATATCATTTGCATTGATATCATTTGCATTGATATCATTTGCATTGCTATCCCTTGCATTGATATATTTTTCATAGCCTTTTAGATCCTCATAAATAATAAGGAACATTAGATTCAGGTTAATATTTTCCTCATAGATCTGCATAAATTTTGTCGGATCCTCAATTTCGATAAGAATTCTGCACATCCCCGCCAGATCGGATATATCTTCTTCCCCTATATCTTTTAGTATTTTGTGTTGAACAAGAACTTGATTAGTTTTTTTCTTTCCATCAGTTTTTTGATCTTCTACTTTCAAACCAAATTGTTTCTGTTTTACCTTACCAGTTTGTTTCTCTTCTACTTCACCAGTACCAGTTTGTTTCTCTTCTACTTTTTTGTTCTGAACATCTGATCTAATAATACCTATTCTTTCCTCTATAACTTTGATTCTTTCCTCCCGTTCTTTTTCCTCTATCTTTTTCCGCTCTTGCGCTTCGCTTAAAATTGAATATCCTGGTATGAACTTCGAGTTATCATATATGTTCTCTTTTCCCGAAAGTTCCGGGAATAACCAGAATTTTAAATCTAATCCGGATCTTCTCTTCTCGATTTTGAGAGTATCCGAATCTTTTGTCAAATTGAGAATATCCGAATCTTTTGTCAAATTGAGAATATCCGAATCTTTTGTCAAATTGAGAATATCCGAATCTTTTGTCAAATTGAGAATATCCGAATCTTTTGTCAAATTGAGAATATCCAATTCTTTTGTAGAATTGAGATAACTATATGATAAGAGATCGTATCTGTAACGTTTGTTCATTTTTCGAAGTAGTCCCAAAGAAGGTTCTATCACAGTCGCAAATATATAATCTTTTTTTTTTTCATAGGGAATGAATCGTTCTTCATAGCACGTACATTGCTTATTGACTCTATTTCTCCATTTCTGTGGGTTTATCCTAGACCATATCTGTGGGGATAATTTGTACCGGTCAAAACATCTCAACCATTGTTTCCAGTCATTCTCTTTCAGATCTTGTGGTTTTTCGTGATCCAATATTCTTTGTATATCTAATAATTCTTTGATCTTCTTCTTGATCAAGGGATATGATGTTTGGGCTCGATATTTCAAAAAATACTTTGAATAGGACCTGTCGATTGCCCCTATCTGCCATATCTTGTGAAATACATATGCTTGGGACATTGATAACATGTTTCGATCAGGACGAATTTCAAAATCTTTTCTTTTTTCGTTGATCGAATAGTAGTTGGTAATTTTACCTCTATTTATTTTTGAAATATCATTATTGATAATGAATATTCGTCCGTAAATTGTTGCTATATTCCCCGTGGATCGAATCCAAGCGGATCGAATCCAAAATTTTATATTTGACCCAATGAAATGAATAACACTTAGTAAGAGATATCGGTCCATTCTTTTGAGAAAAAGTTTCATTAATTTCATTGAATAGAACCTTTTTCGGATTAATTGGACACTTTTATTTCGAAATCGACCAGGTATTCGCCGAATCTGAACCAATCGTTTTTTTAATGTTGATCCCAATATGTTAAAACTTCCCTTCGATCCGGTATGAATCTCTGAATCCATCAGAGACATTCCAGTTATAGGAGAGCTATTTATGATCGCGATAGATTCGATCCGCTCTTTCATTGTGGTCGTCCAGTCATCTGGATCTTTCACATTAATTGTTTGGGTTTCATATCCAAATTGATCATTAACTTCTGATGAATCATTTGCACTACCCATAGGGGTAGTCTCAGTCTCACTTAGTAATTTATTTTGTATCCGGTCATTAAGTTCACTTTTGTCTATATATCTAACTCGCGAAACGCGTCTTATTCCTGTAGATCCCATCAATCGTCTCTTCACTTTTTTGAAGAGAATCAATTCTCTCTTCAATCCTTTCTTCAATCCTTTCTTCAATCCTTTCTTCAATCCTTTCTTCACTTTTTTGAAGATAGGTTGAAAAAATTCGGAAAAAATTCCTAGCTTTGGTTTTGGATCACCGAAAGGTATGTCAGTTTCGAATCCAAGGGTCGTTAAATAACTCCAACGCAAACGCAGTCTTTTTTTAGATTGGCTATGCCAAGGCTTCAAACGAAAAGGAAATATAAGCTTTATCTGCATACCATATTTGTACCATTTGTCTGGGAATCCTTTTTTAGAAAATTCGGTACCATCAGAACCGCATTTGATATGCAATTCTTCCTTCATTTCTTCCCAATCTTGGGCAAATTCGGGGGCTTTAAATAATAATATACGACCAATATTTTTGGCTATTATAAGTGATGGTAATATTATATTTTTTCTAATATTTGATTGAGCCACTAATATGAGACCTCTGAAATAGTGCACTTCTGGCCACGCTAAACATACTTGCTCAGCAAGTGTCGTATTGTGGAGGACTGGATCCAAGTATTTGCCTCTATGGATTTTCTCCCTAACTTCTTTCTGGATTTGTTCCTGATTCACTCTACCAGAATCGAACGTGTCATAATAATCTTTAGGATAAGTGGGTATTTCCATTCTTCTCAAAAAGAAAAGGGAATGTACATTCGGTTGTACCCTCTTCCATATCATAATTTTCCGTCTTTTAGCGCGCATGGATCCTCTAATTAAGCTCCGACGATAATCTGACTCGGCATGATAACGTTTTAAAACTATTCTTTCTTTCCCAAAATCAAGGGTCAGTTTACTTTTGACCTTTCTTGTACGAATCCTACTCGTTGATATTTGAATTGGGCCTCTATCATCACCATCACCATCACGTTCAGCCCTCATCAAATCAGATGGCCATCGAGGCAAATGTTTTTTAATTTCTCTAAATTGGAGAGGTTCATTTAATAGTATTTTCCCGTAAAGGTCAATAAAATCTTTCGTTTGCGTTGAATCATCCGTAGATACATTCCCGCGACAATTTCGTAGTATTGTCCACTCATGTTGCGCCAAAGACTCGAAAAGGAAAATCTGTTTCGTAGTAAAAAGAGAAAGAATCAATTCCCATTTTACGGTACCTGTGGGCGCAACGTTTCTACCATCAATTCGGTTGTAAATATTCACTAAAGAGTTTGTGTAGATCCGTTCATTACATGAAGCTATTTCCGGTGCGAGATCCATATAGGCCACTCGAAAGGCTATTTCCAACCACAGGAAATGTATCAACGAATCATCATCTTTTGTATAGATTTCTTGGATCTGCATTTCCAACAAATCTTTTGGATAGATCAGTTTACCAAAAGAAGAATCTATATTTGACAAATACTCTTCAAATATCTTCTTTGCTTTATTTGGAATTATTCGTTCTGCTAATGGATAAAGCCGTTTCGAAATAGGTTCAACTTTTCCTCTTCTCGATGATTTAGTGCTCGGAACAAGCGAACGAAAAGTATCTGTAGGTAAGGGTTCCCAGGGTAGTCGAAAGCTTTTGTGTTCCAATTCCTGCCAATGCTCAGAGATATGGTACCCATACCCAAATTGATCATTCGGAAATCCCTCTTTACAGTCTTTTATAGGTATCTCTATAAAATCCGAAAGATTCGAAATGATCGAAATGATCAAATCGTTCAGCATTTTGGGGGACTCGAATTGGTCTATTGTTCCACGCAATGCCCCATTAAGCAATGGATCATACATTTCAGTAAAAGAATCCCCCTGAGAATTGGAGAATTTCACTCTCCTTTCTATAACATTTTCAGCGGGAGATCCATGGCTTAGAGCTTTCACTCGATCCGAAAATTCATTCTCTAAAGAATCTCTTCTTCTTTTCATGGTATGGTTCCATCTATGATAAGGATCCTCAGATAAGCAAGAAGTATCTAAAAGATCTCTATATTTCCCGAGCTTTTCCCCAAGGGCCAATACACTAGGTAAAAGCGTAAAAGAGATTCTTTTTTTTCCATCACTCGAGTATGCACCAAAAAAATATTGAGAGACTTCGGTCCTCATAACAGGCTTTAGGCAATGAAATGGGCTATTCCCGATATATCGTATCGGCTGATAAATTCTATCAGGATCAAAGAACTTAATGGGACATGGTTGCTTGAACCATGATATCGGAAGTCCTTTAAGTTTTTTTTGCTCTCTAGGCACAGAGCGGTCCTCGTCCTCTGGGTCCTCGTCCTCTGCCACAGAGCGGTCCTCGTCCTCTGCCACAGAACGGTCCTCGTCCTCTGCCACAGAGCGGTCCTCATCCTCTGCTACAAAACGGTCCTCGTCCTCTGCCACAGAGCGGTCCTCGTCCTCTGCCACAGAACGGTCCTCATCCTCTGCCACAGAACGGTCCTCGTCCTCTGCCACAGAGCGGTCCTCGTCCTCTGCCACAGAACGGTCCTCATCCTCTGCCACAGAACGGTCCTTTTTAGCCATAGCCACAGAGCGGTCCTCATCCTCTGCCACAGAACGGTCCTTTTTAGCCATAGCCACAGAACGGTGCTCGTCCTCTGGGTCCTTGTCCTCTGCCACAGAGCGGGCCTTTTTAGCCATAGCCACAGACCGGTGCTCGTCCTCTGGGTCCTTGTCCTCTGCCACAGAGCGGGCCTTTTTAGCTATAAAAGACACAGAGCGGGCCTCTTGAACCATAACCATAGCCAAAGGCTCAGAGCGGTCCTCGTCCTCTGCCACAGAACGGCCTTTTTTAGCCATAGCCACAGAGCGGTCCTCGTCCTCTGCCACAGAACGGTCCTTTTTAACCATAGCCACAGAGCAGTTCTTTTTAGCCATAGCCACAGAGCGGTCCTTTTTAGCCATAGCCGCAGAGCGGTCCTTTTTTTTGTTATCTTTTTTCTTTCTATGAAAAATTAATGGGGATCTACCTAAATAGAATGAAAAATAAGAAATAAGAAGTACACTAAAGGTTTGATGAATATAACGTCTTAATGAAGTATGATCAATAGGTGAATTACGTTCTATACGGAAAGATACCAAACGTAAAGATACCAATTTTGTCAAATTGATGAATAGAATATGACCGCCCAACCAACCGCAAAAACTACTTATCATAAAGGATATATTATCGCTGTAACGAAAAAGAAATAGGTTCACCAGTCTTGTTAATACGGGATTTGCTAAAAGAATGGGATTCAACAATTGAAGAATTAGACCACCCATAAATAGACTTAGAATTTTTGGATTTTTGATCGAATTCATGGGGTGCGTAGATTCAGGACTTGAAGGTTTTTCAAGACTTCGAAAAACACGACAGAACGTATACGGTATGACTAATAGAGTTATTGCATGAGGTTTCCACAGCGCTGCATAGATGGGCGAATAATACATGGACAAAAAGACTATTAATTGTCCCGTAATAGAACCACTTATGGCTATTATACCATAGAGAGTTTCTCCCAAAAAGAAGGATCTCATGGAATAGATTTTAGAGGGACCAAAAGGCAATGTAGCAATAAATCCATAATATAGCCCAAATAAAATGATCGGACCTGAGACTTCTACCCATGATGATAATGGATCCCATAGTAGACCAAGTACTCTTATCATATCGAAACTCCTTTTTGATCAAAATAAAAGAATGAGAAACAGGAATAGAATAAATATATGTGGTATCCCCCATATGGGAGATACGGATAGAAATAGTTATTATTTTTTATATCCATAAATTCGATTTCACAGAATAGATTCCAATATCTAACATCTGGATATATGCATATGTTATTAATACATATATTCCCTGTTATCTTATCTAGGAGTAGGAGTACTGGTATAGAACTCGTTGTTATTTCGGACCAGGGTGGTCCGATCCAAGTTATCTAAATTTTCGTTACGTCGTAGAGGGCGGGTAACCAATTCGAGTACATCTCTCGCATTGGCAAATCCATGAATCTGGGCAAAAGTAAATTCAACTGACCATTTAGTACCAATTCCTCTCGCCCCTAACGGGTTAGCATGAGCCATTCCGGTGATGGCTAAGTCGGGTTGTAGCTCGCGCATACGTCGTATCTGATTCGAATTGTCTGGTTTCTCCACAATTCGTGGTATTGGTATACACATTCTTATACATGTATCTTTTAAAAGTGCTAATTCAGCAGCTTGATACCGTTTATCCATATATGGAATACCAATTTCATAAACGATCATACCACATCTGATTAAGAATCTTGCTAGAGATATTTCTAGGAGATTATCTCCCATGAAAAAGACAGATTTTCCGCGTACCAAATCAAGATAATCTTTTAAACTCTCCCATATCCGTTCCTCTCTTTCCTCCAGACTCTGGGCCTCAATACCAAATACAGGACAAATCCTTTCGATCCAAGCACGCGTTCCGTCCGGACCAATAGGAAAAGGAGCTACGATTAATTCGCATTTTTTTCGTCTTATCAAAGTTGTTGCTGTACGACTCAGAAATGGGTTAACCCCACAAACATAAACTCCATCACCCAGTGATGGAAGATCGGCATATCTCTGAGCGGGCAACCAACCTGATACCTTGATGAATTGGCGTCTTAATTCTGTATCAAGTTGAGAAACCAAATTCGAGGGTAAAGACCCAAAAATAACTAAGGGAGGATGATTTGCATATTCCACCAATTTCTTTTCCTTCAGAAGAGGAAAAGGGAATAATTTTGTTTTTGTTTTAGTTTCTTTTGATTCACCGATGGGGAATTCTTGTTCTGGACAACGATGTGCCATTACAGCTAACACGGTATCTTCCCCCTGAGTAAAAGCATAATCAAGTCCATTTGCTCTTGCCACTAGAATTGGTACTCCAATTTCATATTCCAATTTGGGTGCCATACCTTCCAAATCCATTTTTATTATTTCTGTAGTACAAGTGCCTATCCATATGATGACGCTGGGATCTCTATCTTTTCTTATCCGAATACAAAGCGTTTTCAATTCCTCATAATCGTTCAAATGGGCCGAGATATCTCCTTCTTCTAATTCTGCCATTGCATAGCGGGGTTCTGCAAAAATCATAACTCCAAGTGCATTTTGCAGAAAATAACCACATGTTTTTGTGCCCACTACCAAAAAGAAACTGTCTTCAATCTTTTGATACAACCAGGATACACAG